TAACTGTCCTAGTTCTACCATATCTTTTATTTCATTTCTTCTGGAACAATAAGAAGAACTACTTTTTAGATTATGGATCTACTACTAGAAATAGAAATGAAATACGTAATTTCAACATTCAATGTATATTCTTGAATAATTTGATTTTTCAATTATTCAATCATTTTTTTTTACCAAGTTCAACACTAGTCAGATTAGTCAACATTTATATGTTTCGATGCAACAACAAGATGTTATTTGTAACGAGTAGTTTTATTGGTTGGTTAATTGGTCACATTTTTTTTATTAAGTGGGTTGAATTAGTCGTATTATGGATACGGCAAAATCATTCCATTCAATCTAATAAGTACCTTCTTTCAGAATTGAGAAATTCTCTGGCTCGAATCTTTAATATTCTCTTATTTATCACTTGTGTATACTATTTAGGCAGAATGCCTTTACCTATTATTACTAAAAAACTCAAGGAAACCTCAGCAACGGGAGAACGCAGGGAAAATGAGGAAGAAAGCGACATAGAAACAACTTCGGAACGAAAAGAAACTAAACAGGACGAAGAGGGATCTGCCGAAGAAAACCTTTCTTTTGGGTCCGAAGAAAAAGAAGATCCGCACAAAATAAAAAAAAATGAAATGAACAAAATCCCAGCGAAAGAAAAAACAAAGGATGAATTCCACTTTAACTTTAAAGAGACGTACTATAAGGCTAGCCCAGTTTACGAAGACTCTTATCTGAATAGGTATCAAGAACAAGAACTTTTGGAGTTAGAAAGTAAAGAAGATAAAAATCTTTTTTGGTTTGAAAAACCGCTTGTCACTTTTCTTTTCGACTGTAAACGATGGAATCGTCCATCTCGATATATAAAAAACGATCGATTTGAAAATGCTGTACGAAATGAAATGTCACAATATTTTTTTTATACACGTCCAAGTGATGGAAAACAAAGAATATCTTTTACATATCCGCCGAGTTTATCAACTTTTTCAGAAATGATAGAACGAAAGATATCTTTGTACACGACCGAAAAACTATCCCACGAGGATAATTATTGGGTTTATACTAATGAACAAAAAAAGTACACCTTGAGTAATGAATTAATAAATCGAATAAAAACTCTAGAAAAAAAAACAGGAGCCCTTGCTCTAGATGTGCTCGAGAAAAGAACCAGATTATGCAATGATGAAAATGAAAAGGAATGCTTGCCTAAAATGTACGATCCTTTTTTAAACGGACCATATCGCGGAAAAATCACAAAATTATATTCACGTTCAATCAGGAATGATTTAATAACTTCTACAGATGCAGAGAAGTCCATAGAAATAGTCTGGAAAAATAAAATTCACGGTCTACTTCCTAATGATTACAAAAAAAAAGAATTTGAATATCAAAAGAATCTCTTTGATAGAGAATTTTTATCGACAAATATTGGTCATCCCTTAACCTCAATCGGCGAAGTCCCATTTGAATCCCCACCCAGTCTTAATTTGAAAAAATTGTCTTTATTGGCAGAAGAAAAAAGAATTGATTCAGAAAAGCAAGCAAAATGTTTGCAATTGATATTCGATGTAGTTACAACTGATCACAATGATCAAACAATTAGAAATCAAAATAATAAATTTTTTTTTCCTGAAATAGAAGAAATCAGAAAAGAGGTTCCTCGATGGTTATACAAATTGACCGACGATTTAGAAGAACAAGAGGAAGAAAATGAAGAAGAATCAACGGAAGATCATGAAATTCGTTCAAGAAAAGCCAAACGTGTTGTAATTTATACTGATAAGGACGAAACTACCAATACTAATACTATTAGTAATACTAGTGATAGTGATCAAGCAGAAGAGCTGTCTTTGATACGTTACTCACAACAATCGGATTTTCGTCGGGATCTAATCAAAGGATCCATGCGTGCTCAAAGACGTAAAACAGTTACTTGGGAAATGTTTCAAGCAAATGTGCATTCGCCACTTTTTTTGGATCAAATAGACAAAACTTTTTTTCTCTCTTTTGACATCTCCGAAATGATGAATCTCGTTTTTAGGGATTGGGTGGATAGAGAATCGGAATTTCAAATTTTCGATTCTGATTCTGAGGAGGAAGAGACAAAAGAAAGAGAGAAGAAAAACAAGGAAAAAAAAGAGGAAAATGAACGTATAACAATATCAGAAACTTGGGATAGCATTATATTTGCTCAAGCAATAAGAGGTTCGATGTTAGTAACCCAATCGATTCTTAGAAAATACATTGTATTGCCTTCATTGATAATAGCTAAAAATGTCGGCCGTATGTTATTATTCCAATTCCCCGAGTGGTACGAGGATTTGAAAGATTGGAATAGGGAAATGCATGTTAAATGCACCTATAATGGTGTTCAATTATCAGAAACAGAATTTCCAAAAGATTGGTTAACGGATGGTATTCAGATAAAAATTCTATTTCCTTTCCGTCTGAAACCTTGGCGAACTAAAGTACGATCCCATCATGGAGATACAATGAAAAAAGGGGGGAAAGGGGACAATTTTTGTTTTTTAACAGTCTGGGGAAGAGAAGCAGAACTCCCCTTCGGTTCTCCTCGAAAACAACCTTCTTTTTTTGAACCTATTTTTAAAGAGTTAAAAAAAAAAATTAGAAAAGTGGAAAAAACATTTTCTCTAGTTCTAAAAGTTTCTAAAAAAACGAGAAAATGGTTTTTAAGGATTTCAAAAGAAAAAACAAGATGGGTTAACAAAATAGTTCTAGTTATAAAACGAATAATGAAAGAACTTGAAAAAATAAACCCAATTTTTTTATTTGGATTCGGAAAAGTAAAAATAGGTGAATCAGACGAAAATAGAAAAGATTCTATAATCAGTAATAAGATTACCGACGAATCAACCATTCGAATTCGATCCACGAATTGGACAAAACGTTCACTTATAGAAAAAAAAATAAAAGATCTTGCTGATAGGACAACCACAATCAGGAATCAAATAGAACAAGTCACAAAAGACAAGAAAAAAATAATTCTAACTCCAGATATAAGTATTAGCTCTAACAAGACAAATTCCGCTGATAAAAATCCAGAATTGCAAAAACATATTTGGCAAATATTCAAAAGAAAGAGTACCCGATTAATACGTAAATTATACTACTTTCTCAAATATTTCATTGAAAAAATATACAGCGATATCCTTCTATGTACCATTAACATTCTTAGGACCAATGCACAACTTTTCTTTGAATCAACAAAAAAAATGATCAATAATTTCTTTTACCACGATGAAACAAATCAAAAAGGGATTGATCAAACAAATAAAAATACAATTCACTTTATTTCGACAATGAAAAAGTCGCTTTATAATATTAATAATAAAAATTCAAACCTTTATTATGACTTATCCTCTTTGTCACAAGCATATGTATTTTATACACTATCACAAATTCAAGTTAATAACAAATATTACTTGAAATCTGTACTTCAATATCACGGAATCCGTCTTTTTCTTAAAGATAGAATCAAAGATTATTGTGGGACACGAGGACTATTTGATTCCAATCCAAAGCATAAGAAATTTTATAAGTCTGGAATGAATAAATGGAAAAACTGGTTAAAGAATCATTATCAATACAATTTATCTCAATCTCAATGGTCTCAATTAGTGCCACAAAAATGGAGAAATAGAGTCAATCAACGTTGTACAACTCAAAAAAAAAACTCAATAATATTGGATTCATATAAAAAAAACCAATTAATTCATTACGTGAAACAAAATTATTACGGAATAGACTCATGGACAGGACAAAAAGAAAAATTCAAAAAAAACTACAAATATGATCTTCTAGCACATAAATATGTGAATTATGAGAGCGGAGGGGACTCATATATTTATGCATCGCCATCCCAAGTAAACAGAGACCAAAAAATTCCATATAATTTCAATACACAGAAAACACAGAAACCCGAATCATTTTATGTACTAGTAGATATAGATATTAGTGATTATCTAGGAGAAGAATCTAGTCTATATGGAGAAAAAAATCTAGATAGAAAATACTTTGATTGTAGAATTCTCCGGTTGTTTTCTTTTAGAAAGAACATCGATATTGATGCCTGGACTAATATGCATATTGGTACCAAGATTAATAAAAATACTAAAGCTGGAACTCAAAATTATCAAAAAATTTATAATAAAAATATTTACCCTCTCACGATTCATCAAAAAACAAAACCATTCAATAAAAGAAAAAAACTTTTTGATTGGATGGGAATGAATAAAGAAAGGCTATATCGTCCTATATCAAATCTGGAATCTTGGTTCTTCCCAGAATTTGGACTACTTTATGATGCATATAAGCTTAAACCATGGATTATACCAATCCAATTTATTCTTTTAAACATTCATAGAGATAAGAATATTAGTCAAAATAAGAACATCAACGGAAATCAAAAAAAGGATCTTAATCTACGATCTAAAAAAGAAGAATATTTTGAATTAGAAAATCGGAACCAACAAGAAAAAAAACAAAAACTAAATCAAAGAGATCTTGGGTCAGATACACAACAAGATACACAAAAACAAAAGAAAAAAAAAGAAGATGTTGAAAAAAATTACACAGAATCAACCATTAAAAAACGTAGAAAGAAAAAACAATTCAAGAGTAAGAAGGAAGCAGAACTAGATTTATTCCTGAAAAAATATTTTCTTTTTCAATTAAGATGGGATGATTCTTTGAATCAAAGAATGATCAACAATATCAAGGTATATTGTTTACTACTTAGACTGACAGATATAAGGGAAATTGCTATATCCTCAATTCAAAGAGGAGAGATGCGCCTAGATGTAATGTTGATTCAAAAAGATCTATCTCTTACAGAATTGATAAAAAGGGGAATATTTATCATTGAACCAGTTCGTCTCTCTAAAAAATGGGATGAAGCATTTTTTATATATCAAACCATAGGTATTTCATTGATCAATAAGAGTAAACAACAAGCTGAAACTGATAAAAGATATATAAAAGAAAAATATCTTGATGAGAGTCCTTTTGAGAAATCCATTTCACAACATAGCACTATGTTTGTGAGTGAAGATAAAAATAATTATGATTTATTTTTTCCTGAAAATATTCTATCTACTAGACGTCGTAGAGAGTTGAGAATTCTAATTTGTTTCAATTCCTGGAAGGGGAATGCTGTAGACGTAGATAGAAATCTAATATTTTTCAATGAAAACAGCATAAGAAACTGTGGACAGTTTTTGAAAAAGGACAAGCATTTTAACACAAATGCAAATAAAAACAAATTAATTAAATTCAAATTATTTCTTTGGCCCAATTTTCGATTAGAAGATTTAGCTTGTATGAATCGGTATTGGTTTGATACCAATAATGGTAGTCGTTTCAGTATGTCAAGAATACAGATGTATCCACAATACACTTCAGAATTAATTGATAGTATATTTAAATAGTATATATATATATATAATAGTATATTTAATAATTTATTTTTATTTAATTTAAATAAATTAATTTAAATACTTAATATTTATTTATTTATAATATAATGAATAAATAATATTATACGTAATAATTACACAAAACATAATAGTAATAATTATATATATATAATATATAATAACAAATACAATAATATAATTTAAATAATACACAAATAATAAAATAAATATAAATAATTAATATAAATATAAATAATTAATATAAAAAAATAATAAATAAATAAAGAAAAATACTATACTATATATAATACCATGTACATGTAATAGATTATTACTATATATAAAATATTATATAAAATATTACCATATATAAATATTACTATATATAATATAGACTATACACTATGTATATTTACAATAAATTATACTTTTATTATTTATATAATATTTATTTATATAATATACTTATAATATACTTATACCTATACCCATTTTATATAAATATATTATTTGTAATATAATATGTCACTTACAATATAAATATTATTTTAATTTTAATAAATATTTATATTAAAATATAAATATTATATATACTTATATATATATAAACTATAAATATATAATAAAAATATAGAATAATATAATAATATATAATATAATAATATATATATAGACATTATTTAACAATTTATACACAAATATTATACTTTACTTATTATATATAAATATATAATTAACTTATATATATTTAACTTATATATAACTTATATATATTATATATAATCATGTGTAGTGTGTGAGTGAGACATTTGATATGATATACGAAGGCCGAAAGATATACACATATGCTTATGATACATGATACTGAATTAAATGGCTTATCAACTAAATCTAGAAATGAATCGGCGAAATCTTCTTAGGTACAATACAAGGAAATCATTCCTTTTTGGGAGTGCAGAAATATATTACACCCTTCTATCCAAATCAAATTAATAAATAAAAAACTCAAATTTGATTTGGATAGAAAAAAAAGTATCGTATATACAAGAGTAAGAGGAACCCTTTTTTGTGTCTACCATAAAATGACCAACATTATTATTTCTGATCAGTAAAAAAAAAAAATGGAAAATTCTTTTATAAACTCAAAAACAAAAAACAAATTAATAAAAAAATTAATACAAAAGATAAATACAAAAAGAGATAAGACGAGATCCGTCCGCCCCCTACTAAATATTTAATTACTTCACCCGCAAAGAAACTTATAACCCCAACACTGTTTGTAATTCCATCAATTATGCATCTATCAAAAAAATGAGTTAGTTTAGCTAATCCTCTTATACTCCGGATTACAACCCTTGTGTAGAAAAAATCTATATAACCACGATTATACGACCAATTGTATACAACATTTACTGTTTGGTCCAAAAAAGCTCTTTTAGGACCTATTTTAACAAATGAATTGATTAAGTCCAAATTTTTGAAAGATGAATAAGCAGACCCATAAAAAATTGATGCTACAAATATTCCGAAAAAAGATATACTTACTGAAAAAAATGCATTTGTCAAAAATTCATACCAGTCTACGGAATAATCCGAATTTGGATGTAAAAGATTTTTCGATGGAGCCAACCATTTCGATAATAGATCAAAATCAGTTTCTCCTTGACCAAAAACAATTCCTATGAATCCAACAAACAGAGTAAATACTACCAATATAAGCAAAGGAAATAACATAGTATTGTCCGATTCGTGGGGATACATAGAAGTATATTTTTTCAAAAAACAAGTAGTAAAGTATCGCATCCGATTTTTTACATTCCCATCAAATTGATATGTATTTTTAGGAAAAAAAGAAACGCTTTCATTATTATTCATTGTCATTGAGAAAAGTAATTTTATGTTGATCGCCTTAGGTACTTCTTTTCCCCATAAAGATATTGAATAAAATGAGTTATTTTGAGCTCCACTATAATTTTGAAAATTAACATGTAAATACCCTTCAAAGGTAAGTAAATACACCCGAAACATATAAAAAGCGGTTAGTCCTGCTGTAAAACAAGCTATTACTGCGAAAATTAGTGAATACAACCAACTTTCGCTAAGAATTTCATCTTTGGACCAAAAACAAGCAAGAGGTGGAATACCACAAAGAGAAAGTGTACCTAATAAAAACGTAGTTCTTGTAATTGGAACATATCTTGTTAAACCGCCCATAAGAACCATATTCTGACTTTTATCGGGTGAATATCCAACAAGAGGTTCCATTGAATGAATAATGGATCCGGACCCCAAAAACAATAATGCTTTAGAATAGGCATGAGTAATCAAATGAAATAAAGCAGCTCGATAAGAACCTAGCCCTAAGGCTAACATCATATAACCCAATTGAGACATTGTAGAATAGGCTAAACTTCTTTTAATATCTCTTTGAGCAAGAGCCAAAGTAGCTCCTAATAATAGTGTTATTACACCTATCAAAGAAATGAGATTCATTATGTAAGGTATACTTGTGAAAAGAGGAAGAAGCCGAGCCACAAGAAAAATTCCCGCCGCTACCATAGTAGCAGCATGTATAAGAGCCGAAATAGGAGTAGGTCCCTCCATGGCATCAGGTAACCATATGTGAAGAGGGAATTGTGCAGATTTAGCAACTGCACCGAGGAATAATAGGAAGGCACACAGAGTAGCAAATAAAGAATTAACCTCATTATTATGAATCAACTTATTAAATGTTTCGAACAAATCCCGAAATTCAAAACTTCCTGTTATCCAATAAAAACCTAGGATTCCCAATAACAAACCAAAATCCCCTACACGATTGGTTACAAAAGCTTTTTGGCAAGCGCTTGCTGCAATTGGTCGTGTAAACCAAAAACCTATCAATAAATACGAACACATTCCTACCAACTCCCAAAAAATATAAATTTGTATCAAATTGGAACTAGTAACTAACCCCAACATTGAAGCATTGGAAAAACTCATATAAGCAAAAAATCTCAAATATCCTTGATCGTGAGACATATAATTGTCACTATAAATAAGAACCATAATTCCAACAGTAGTAATTAATATTAACATTATAGAGGTAAGCGGATCAATAAAGTATCCGAACTCTAAGGAAAAATCATTATTGATGGTCCAAGACCAGAGATATTGATAAATAAGACTTCCATTTATTTGTTGAATAGACAAATTGACCGAAAAAACCATACCTATGCTTAGCAGTAAAACACTAGTAAAAGCCCACATACGACGAATTTTTTTTGTTGCTGTTGGAACAAGTAGAAGTCCAAGTCCTATTGACATAGTAACTGGGAGTGGAAGAAAGGGTATTATCCATGCATATTGATATGTATGTTCCATAAGAAAGCAATTTAAAAAATTTTTCTTATTAATTTAATTGTTTCCGATTTACCAACTCTTATCTATTTCTATTTTGGAAAGAACAAGAATAAAAGAAATCAGCAAAAAAATTATGAAAAACTCAAAGATTTGAATTCTTAATTGATCTGATTTTTCCTATATATCCCATATATTATTAAATAATTCAAAAAGCTCCAATTCGTTTGATCAAATGATATGACTAAATAACTAGGTAAAAAAAGTTATTACCCAAGTTCTTACCCAGTTATTCACTAAAGAAAGACATTTTTTTTTTTATTTAAATTAAGATCCAAAAAATATAAAATTTTTAATTATTCTACCGTTTTGATGATTTATAACCATATAGTATAGTAAAAAAAGTTCTACCAACACAAAATAAAGAAAGCACTTGGTTCAGATACGGATCCAGGCTAATAACAGAATTCAATAAAAAGGAACTTTATTATCTATTATAGTTAATATATTTAAAGTAATTATCTAATTCACTGTGGATTGAATTCCAATTCAATAGGAAAACTTATGCTTATTGTAAATAGAATCCTACAATATTTCTTATTTGGCATAGAACTGAAATAAGATATTACTAGATATTATTAATATTTATTACTTTTATCTGGTAATGTCTTGTTTAAGAGACTAACTATAGTAGTTTTATATTTAAATTTATATTATGAATAGGCACTCCACTCTGAAATTGATCAAATTTTTTCATAGAAAATAAAATTGAAATCATTTTCAATTTAAATTATATAAGGGGATGGGGAAAGAGTCTTAAAACTTTTTATTTATTAAATGGGTTATAAAAATAACAGACTAAAATCAAATATGAGTTGGAAACTTTTTTTGTTCTTTTTGAGTGGCAATCAACTTCTTTTTAGTGATAATAGATACCGTAAACACAGATTCAGATGGGGCTATAAAATAAATAAACAACCAATACTAGCTCTTTCTTGATTTGAAGATTGTATTTGTATGTAATAGAGATACGAAAAAAAAAGCATAAAATAAACTAGAATAAGAAAAGATTATTATCAAAAGAAATTAAATTTTCTAGTACAAAGACTACATGGGATGTGCACAAAACAAATCAATAATATATTTTTTGTTTGTTAGGTAAGAAACTATTTTATTATGTTATGACAAATTTTTATCTATGTAATAAGTTAAGTAAAGTATAGATAATAAATAATGAAAAAGGACCGATCCTTTTTGAACAATACATGTCTTTCACATCCAATGATAAAAATGAATAACTCTTTATTTTTGAATGGCAGTTCCAAAAAAACGTACTTCTATGTCAAAAAAACGTATTCGTAAAAGTATTTGGAAGAAAAAAGGATATTTGGCCGCGCTAAAGGCTTTTTCTTTAGCTAAATCAGTATCCACAGGACATTCAAAAAGTTTTTTTGTGCGACAAACAAGTAATAAGCCCTTGGACTAATCTGAATTGACATAGTTCAAATAATTAAATTAATAATTGAAACTTTCATTTTTTTTTTTTTATAAGACGAGTGGGTCGCATTAAATTAATTTGTGTTTTGTTTTAAATTCTTCAATTCAATATGAGCTAGAACTAACAGTTGTGATATGTAGAAGAAGATTTTCTCTGTATATTATAACTATAGTGGCTTTAACTATTATTATTTTTCTATTTTTTCTTTTTAAAATTTTAAAAAGAAAAAATAGAAAAATAATATACGAAGTTTCGCTTTTTTTTTTTCATGAACTTTTTGTAAAAAGTTCATTTATTTTAAAATATAAATTTTTTTTTTGTGAAAAGTAAATGAAAATAGAGATTGCAACTCTTTTTTGTTATATGTCTAATCCAATACCTAATTGATTTGTTTGGTAAATCCTCCCATAAAAATTATACACAACAAGGAATAAATTAGTAATACAATTTAATGATACCGAGTTACATAATATGTAATATGTAAATATTCAAAAAAAAAAATTAAATTAAAATTTAAACAATATTACATTAAATCTTGAGTCTCGACGATTCAAGATGAATGAACTATTATTATTTCAAGCAAGCCGCCATGGTGAAATCGGTAGACACGCTGCTCTTAGGAAGCAGTGCTAAAGCATCTCGGTTCGAGTCCGAGTGGCGGCATCTCCAAAAATAACATAACATTATAAATCCTATAATTTATTTAATTCCTGATTTGAATTCTGGATGTAATTGGACTCCTCCTTTTATGATATTTGTAACTTTAGAACATATATTAAATCATATCTCTTTTTCGATCATTTCAATTGTAATTATAATTCATTTGATGACCTTTTTAGTCCACGAAATCGTAGGATTATGTGATTCGTCGGAAAAGGGGATGATAGCTACTTTTTTGTCGATAACAGGATTATTAGTTATTCGTTGGACTTATTCGGGACATTTCCCATTAAGTAATTTATATGAATCATTAATGTTCCTCTCGTGGAGTTTCGCTATAATTCATATGATTCCTAAAATATGGAATCATAAAAATAAAAACGATTTAAGCGCAATAACCACACCAAGTGCTATTTTTACTCAAGGCTTTGCCACTTCGGGTCTTTCAACTGAAATGCATCAATCCGCAATATTAGTACCTGCTCTACGGTCCCATTGGTTAATGATGCATGTAAGTATGATGTTATTGAGTTATGCAGCTCTCTTAGTTGGATCCTTATTTTCAATTGCTCTTTTAGTCATTACATTTCGAAAAAATACCGAAAGTTTTGGTAAAAACAATAATTTATTAATTAGGTCTTTTTTCTTTAGTGAGATCGAATGCTTGAATAAAAACAGAAATGTTTTACAAAATACTTCTTTTTCTTCTTTTAAAAATTATTACCAATATCAATTGGTACAAAGATTGGATTATTGGAGTTCTCGTGTCATTAGTATAGGGTTTACTTTTTTAACTATGGGTATTCTCTCTGGAGCAGTATGGGCTAATGAGGCATGGGGATCCTATTGGAATTGGGACCCTAAAGAAACTTGGGCATTTATTACTTGGACCGTATACGCGATTTATTTACATACTAGAACAACCAAAAGTTGGCAAGGTGAGAATTCGGCAATTGTGGCTTCTATAGGATTTCTGATTATTTGGATATGCTATTTTGGGGTTAATCTATTAGGAATAGGACTGCATAGTTATGGTTCATTCATATTAACTTAGATACTAATTTAATTTAGCATCTAATTGAAGAAACTTTTTGAAGAATAAATAAAAAAATCGTCCCACAGATAAAGAAAGTTTGTGTAAGTTTTTTTGAGAACCATTTAACTCTTTGAGTTAAATGGTTCTCAAAAAAACTTGAGATGTAATGTATCCCATTACAATTCCAATTCACTTCCCATAATGACTTTCTGTTTTATTCATGAAGACTACCCATCGTAAAAATTAAATAGAATAGCTTGTACCTTGTCAACTGATAATGAAATAACCAAATCAGGATAAAGACCAATCGCTATTACGGGTAAAAAGATACAAATCGAAATAAAAAGTTCTCGTGGTCCAGAATCTACAAAAAAAGAATTTGGAAGATTGAATAACTTGTATCCATAGAACATCTGGCGTGACATAGATAATGAATAAATAGGAGTTAATATCATTCCAATTGCCATTACAAAAGTAATTAGTATTTTTGGTATTAAAAGATATTTTGGACTGGTAATTATTCCAAAAAATACTACCGATTCCGCAACAAAACCACTCATTCCTGGCAATGCAAGAGAAGCCATTGAGAAACTACTGAACATAGTAAAGATTTTTGGCATTGGAATAGATATCCCTCCCATTTCGTCAAGATAAACAAGACGTATTCTATCACAACTTGTTCCCCCCAAGAAAAAAAGGGCAGCACCAATAAATCCATGAGAGAGTAATTGTAAAATAGCTCCATTTAGTCCTGTGTTGGTTATCGAACCAATTCCTATAATTGTGAAACCCATGTGAGATATGGAAGAATAGGCTATTCTCTTTTTTAAATTGCGTTGACCGAGAGAGGTTGAAGCGGCATAAATTATTTGTATTGTTCCCACTATTACCAACCATGGTGAAAATATGGAATGAGCGTGGGATAAAAATTCCATATTGATCCGAATCAATCCATATGCTCCCATTTTTAATAAGATTCCGGCTAGAAGCATACATGTACTGTAATGTGCTTCCCCATGGGTATCTGGTAACCATGTATGTAGGGGTATAATCGGTGATTTGACAGCATAAGCAATAAGGAAGCCAAAATAAAATATTATTTCCAATGCTACGGGATACGATTGATTAGCTAATGTTTCAAAATTTAATGTTGGTTCATTGGAACCATATAAACCCATACCGAGAACTCCTATTAAAAGAAAAATGGAACCCCCGGCAGTGTATAAAATAAACTTTGTAGCCGAGTACAGACGTTTTTTCCCTCCCCACATGGATAAAAGTAAATAAACAGGAATTAATTCTAACTCCCACATGATAAAAAAAAGTAGAAGGTCTCGAGAAGAAAATGATCCTATTTGACCACTGTACATTGCTAACATCAGAAAATGAAACAATCGCGAATCTCGAGTAACTGGCCAAGCCGCTAAAGTCGCTAAAGTAGTGATAAATCCTGTCAATAAAATAGGTCCTATTGAAAGTCCATCGATTCCCAGTCTCCAGTGAAAATCAAAAATATTTATCCATTTAAAATCCTCTTCTAATTGGATTAACGGATCGTCCAATTGAAAATGATAACAGAATGCATAGGTCGTTATAAGAAGTTCCAATAAAGAAATACCTATTGTATACCAGCGCACCACCTTATTTCCCCTATGCGGGAGAAAAAAAATGGAAGAGCCCGCGAATATAGGAAAAACAACAATTATGGTTAACCAAGGAAAATAACTCGTGGTAAAGACAAGATACGCTTTGACCAGAAAAACCCGTACTCAATATTAATAATTTTTTTTTTTTTTTATTCTGAGCACGGGTTTTTGTCAGTAAAGAGGAATAAAATGATTCAAGTGGATTTTTTTATAACGTATCAATAAGCTAGGGCCATACTGCGAGTTGTCTCATGCCATAAATAAACACGGACACTCAAAAAATCTGTTGGACAAGCGGATTCACATCTCTTACAACCTACACAGTCCTCGGTTCTTGGAGCGGAGGCAATTTGCTTAGCTTTACATCCCGGCCAGGGTATCATTTCCAAAACATCCGTAGGGCAGGCCCGCACACATTGAGTACACCCTATACACGTATCATAAATCTTTACTGAATGTGACATTGGATCTATAAGCTTCCGTTTTGAACATAAAAATTTTTCGATCTGGTTCTGGTAAAATCAATAATAAAAAAATCCATATATTGTAGACACCAGACGAATCAGTGGTTTACCAGAATTTTTTTAGAATCTATATACTTCTGGATCTGCTCATGAGAAGAGAGCCAAGAGACTTTGATTTCTATTTCACCAAACATAGTGATATGAATTGTCCATATTACACGCTAATACTAACTAATACTAATAAAATCAAACTATAAAAACCGGCGAATATAACTGAAAAAAAAAATAATATTAATTATGTTAGTACTAATTAATCATAGTTTATTATAAACTATAAAATTATGAACATAATATTATGAACTATAATATTATACTTATTGTACTTATTGTTTACTTATTGTTTATCTTATGTATATTATATATATATATATATATAATATTAAAAAAAAATATATATATAAATAAATATTTATCATAAAATTATATAAATCATACTTAGTATTAGTAATATTACACATACATATTATATAATTATACATCATAAATGTATGGTTTGTTTGTATATATGTTTTTTTATTTATTTTTTTTTGATTCTATTTATGAGTTATAGTATCAAGTATCAAATTATATATATATATATATGAATATGATTATTTTTTACAATTTAATTATATCATTAGGACTATTTATTCAACAAATTTGATTGATTAATACGCGTTGATTTTCTGTTACGATAGATCGACGAAACAATAGCTAGACCAATAGCTGCTTCAGCCGCTGCAATAGCTATAACAAAGATCGAAAAGATATCCCCTTTTAATTGTCGATTATCAAATAAATCAGAAAATGTAACAAGATTAATATTAACCGAATTTAGTATAAGCTCAAGACACATAAGTGCTCTAACCATGCTTCGACTTGTGATCAATCCATAAATACCGATAGAAAACAAATATGCACTCAAAAAAAGTACATGCTCAAACATCATTGACTAACTCCTTATCAATCTCAATTTATTTCAACAAACAATTCAACTGCTTTAAGTTTTTTCTAAACTAAAAACTAAAATAATAATTTAAGAAAGTCATAATTCCAGGACAAAAGAAAGCATTCACGATAGAAAAGATGGAAAAAGGGTAGAATCAAAAACCTTGGAATACTATATTATATATATATAGGTCTCTTAGATTAATATCATTTATATATGAACTCAAAATATCCAAATTTGAATGAAGGGAAATAAATGTCCTAACAATAATACATGACAAAAAAGGACCTTTTTTTTTTTAGTGTTAATCTTAAGTATTTTATTAATACTAAGTATTTAGTATTTATTAATTATATTAGTATTAATTAATTATATAATATAATACTAATTTTTTTTTTTTATTATTGACGAGCCATAGTAATTGCACCTATCAAGGCAACTAAAAGAATTATAGAAATGAGTTCAAATGGAAGAAAAAAATCTGTTGATAAATGAATCCCAATTTGTTGAACATTACTTATAAAGTCATGCTCTATAATGTGGTTTGATTTTGTAGTCCAAATAATTCCATACCATGATGTATCTGAGATAGTAGTAATTAGTAAAAAAAGAATACTTGTACAAACCAGCGAAGTAACCCCATCTCCCACGGTCCAAAGATGGAAATCATTGGAATATTCTGAACCCTTCATAAACATCACAGCAAATATGATTAAGACATTTATAGCTCCCACATAAATAAGGAGCTGTGCGGCAGCTACAAAATAGGAGTTCAATAGAATATAGAATAAGGATATACAAACAAGAACCAATCCCAAGGAAAAGGCAGAATAAATCGGATTGGTAAAAAAGACTACTCCTAGACTCCCTAATATAAGAGCTGATCCCAGAAATACTACAAGAATATCATGTATTGGCCCAGTTAAATCCATTATGTATAATGTATAAAAATAGATAAGTTGAAAATTTTTATGACCCTTTTTTTGAATAATCCAGGAAAAAAGTTACCCTATTTGTTTTTTCTTGTATATGCTATATCCCTAATTGAATTAAATCTTAATCTAGTGTGAATTTTTGTAGTGGATTAATGTAGATATATTTATATTATTATTATTTTATAAATTTTATTTTATAATATAATATTTAATTTATTTCATTTATAATTATATTTATATTATAATAATATAATTATATTTATATTATAATAATATAATTATTTTTATATTATAATTATATTTTATTATTATTATATTATTTATTTATTATTTATTCATTAATTTAAATATTCATTACATTAATATTAATTTTGATATTATTCTTTTTATATTATTATTAATATATTAATATATATATATATATATTAAATATATTAAAATATATATATATATAGATCAAATCAATAATATATATTATATCAAAATATCAAAAAAAAGGATCTTACTAATTGGTAACTGTCCTTGAATGAAGAGGTTTATTCTTGTCTATTTTGTTGATTTGAGTTGAATTCATAACTGTTTGAATTGTGTAATCTCCTATTATTGATATTGGTAACCGACCCAATGCAATTTGATTATAATTCAATTCGTGGCGATCATAAGCAGAAAGTTCATATTCTTCAGTCATTGATAAACAGTTTGTTGGACAATACTCGACACAGTTACCACAAAATATACAAACCCCAAAATCAATACTATAATTAAGCAATTGTTTCTTTTTAATATCTGCTTCCAATCTCCAATCTACAACAGGTAGATCCATAGGACATACACGAACACATACTTCACAAGCAATACATTTATCGAATTCAAAATGGATTCGACCCCGGAAACGCTCTGATGTTATTGATTTTTCATAAGGATATTGAATAGTTACGGGTAAACGATTTGCATGAGATAGGGTAATCATAAAACCTTGACCAATATACCTTGCAGCTCGTACTGTTTGTTGACCATAATTCATGAATCCAGTCACCATAGGAAACATATCGTATATATCAATGAAATAAAGAAATTAATATTTCTTTCTCTTGTTTGATTGAGAGAGCTTATGAATCCAGAATAGCGTTATTGTATTCTGTTATTTATAGTGAAACAAGTTGGAAAGAAGTTGTCAATAATAGATTACCTAGAGAAATAGGTAAAAGAAATTTCCATCCAAGATTTAATAGTTGGTCCATTCTCATCCTAGGCAAAGTCCATCTTGTTGCGATAGAAATAAACAGGAACAAATAGGCTTTAGCTAATGTAATGAAGATACCAATTGTCATTCCAAAGATCCCTCCCATTTTATTTATTCCGAAAAGTTCAGGAAGAAATATGTATGGAAGAGATAAATTCCACCCCCCTAAGTAAAGAACTGTTACAAATAATGAAGAAACTAATAAATTTAGATAAGAAGCGACATAAAACAAACCGTATTTGATACCTGAATATTCGGTTTGATAACCTGCTACTAATTCCTCCTCTGCTTCTGGTAAATCAAAAGGTAATCTCTCGCATTCTGCTAGAGAAGAAATAAAAAAAACTATAAATCCTATAGGCTGACGCCACAGATTCCACCCCCCAAAACCATATTTTGACTGTGCCTCAACTATATCAACTGTACTTGAACTATTAGATAATTATAGTCGGCGATAACATCACAGTTTCCGTCGCTATTCCAGAACTGTACATGAAACCTCAGTTTCATACGGCTCCTCTACGGCCACAAATAAATATAAGGACTAGTTCGGTATTAACATTAATTATCTATTTGGGAAAAATAGAATAAAGATAGATTGGGGAGAGAGTCCAAAATTAGACCGAGGTAATTCTGTTTGCTAGAAAAAAGTGCTTTTGAATTAATCTCATTCTCTTAAAAAAAAAAGAAATTTTCTTTGTTCAGTAATAATTTATTACTTCAATAATAAAATACTCATTTTTGTAAATAGACAAGACAGTTCTCGACCCATCTTTTTTTATTAGATTACGAAAAAGAAAGAATTAGCCACTAATTCATGAATTTTTGTAAGAATTTCATATGCATGGATACAGTAAAGAAAGAATAACTAAAGATATTTCATTATTCAGTTATTTTACCATTCCCATATATTGATATTGCATTCTGTTTCTTTTGTTCCTGTTCTTGTTTCTCAGAAGAGAGGGGGTACTCTGAAAAAGGAGGATTAATTCGTTCTTGATAGTCATTTCTTTAATCAGTGAATAGGAGTATACTCTAGATCGGAATCCTATAATATAAGGAAGTACTGCTTTATCATTTCTACCAACTTAAAGCCCTTATTTTGATTCATTTTATGCGTAAATACCTCTTTTGAGACTTTACATTATCTCTATTACTAATCTTTTGTGTATCTTAGTGTTCCTACTTGTCTACTCATTTTTGATTGATCTCCCATATGGTAATACGTACAAGACTATAGTTGAAACTCCATACAGTTGATCCTTTGTACCCGCTTCAAGACATGAAGACTAATCAAACAATTTCAATCTTGGGGTAAGCAGTTTACACTGCTTATGTTTACTTCTACTTAACTCTTGTACATAGGGAATGAGAATGAATTTTCTTACTGCGAATTTATAAGCTGTTTTGTTTCACTCATATGACTATCTAGTTTAACCCATTGACCTAAATCTGAATGATGAATAAAAAAATAACTATATCTATTCAACACATTTAATCCATTTCCTAAAAATAAAGAAAAGTGCATGTTCTAACGAATCACACGTAGAGATATTGATAACACACATGGAGTTAATGGTATTTCATAACTAATAGATTGAGCAGCAGCTCGTAAACCACCTGAAAAGGAATATTTATTATTCGACCCATATCCTGACATAAGAAGTCCAATAGGAGCAATACTCGAAATGGCGATCCATAAGAAAACACCTATACTGAGATCGGCTAGAACAAGGCGGTACCCAAAAGGAATTACTAAATAACTTAGTAAAATAGATATGACCGCTATTGTTGGCCCGGCACTGAACAAACGACTATCCCCTCTAGACGGTAGGAGATCCTCTTTAAAAAGTAGCTTGGTACCATCCGCTAAAGCTTGAAGAATTCCTAATGGACCGGCATATTCAAGTCCAATACGTTGTTGTATCCCTGCGGATATTTCTCTTTCTAACCACACAATTACTAGTACACCTATTATGATTCCAAATATCAGGATGAAAATAGGGACAAAGAGCCATATAAGTTCATAAACCTCTTTTAAGAATTCCGATCCAGAAAAAGAATTGATAGTTTGTACTTCTGTTATATCAATTATCATTTCAACGATCAACTTCTCCCATAATAATATCTATACTACCTAGTATCGTCATGATATCAGCCAATTTCATTCTTTTAACTAGCTGAGGCAAAATTTGCAAATTGATGAAACCTGGCGGACGAATTTTCCATCTCCAGGGGAAAACACTCTGATCTCCTATAAGAAAAATGCCTAATTCTCCTTTTGGGGCTTCTACTCTGACGTAAAGTTCTTGTTTTGACAATTCAAAATTGGGCGAAGGTTTTTTACTAATGAATCTATATTCAAAAGCATTCCATTCGGAATCTTTTGCTCTATCAAAGCGTCGGACTTCTAAATTTTCATAAGGTCCCCCCGGAATTCCTTCTAGAGCCTGTTGAATAATTTTTATGGATTCCACCATTTCACCGATTCGTACTAAATAACGAGCTAATGAGTCTCCTTCTTTTTGCCATTGGATTTCCCAATCGAATTCATTGTAACACTCATATTGATCAACTTTACGAAGATCCCATTGGATTCCGGAAGCTCGTAACATTGGTCCCGATAAGCCCCAATTTATTGCTTCCTCTCCCCCAATAATGCCTACTCCTTCAACTCGTTCCAAAAAAATGGGATTTAGCGTAATAAGTTTTTGATATTCGTCAACTCCTGTTAAAAAATAATCGCAAAAATCCAAACATTTATCTATCCAGCCATGAGGTAAATCAGCAGCTACTCCTCCGATACGAAAATAATTATGCATCATTCGCATACCTGTGGCAGCTTCAAATAGATCATATATCAATTCCCTTTCTCTGAAAATATAGAAAAAGGGAGTCTGTGCACCAATATCTGCCATAAAAGGACCAAGCCATAACAAATGAGAAGCTATACGGCTCAGCTCTAGCATAATTACTCTGATGTAGCTGGCTCTTTGAGGTACTTGAATATTTCCCAACTGTTCTGGTGCGTTTACTGTTATTGCTTCTGTGAACATAGTAGCCAGATAATCCCAACGTGTTACATAAGGCAAATATTGTACAATTGTTCGGTTTTCCGCAATTTTTTCCATTCCTCTGTGTAAATAACCTAGTATGGGTTCACAGTCAATAACATCTTCACCATCAAGAGTAACGATCAGTCGAAGAACACCATGCATTGATGGGTGGTGAGGACCCATATTGACTATCATAAGATCTTTTCTTGTAGCCGGTACAGTCATATCTTTTTTCCCCAATTCATTATTCTATGAATTTTTCAAAAGGAGGTTCGGTCAAAATCAAACAAAATATAAAAATCTAAAAAAAAAATGGTTCAAACGAATCTTTGAATTAACGAGTTTTTGGCTCTCGAATATCCAACTGACCAATTAATTTCTTATAACGTACTCTATTTTTCTTTGACAAATACGCCAACAGCCGTTGACGTTTTCCCAGAATTCTTTGTAAACCCCTCTGGGATAAAAAATCCTTTTTATGCAATTCAAAATGTGAAGTAAGTCTCCGTATCTTATTGGTGAAACTGAATACTTGAAATTCGACAGACCCCTTGTTTTCTTCTTTTTCTTCTTGCTCTTGTGAAATAATTGAGATAAATGAATTTTTGACCATAAAAGAATTTTCCATTTTTTTTTTTTACTGATCAGAAATAATAATGTTGGTCATTTTATGGTAGACACAAAAAAGGGTTCCTCTTACTCTTGTATATACGATACTTTTTTTTCTATCCAAATCAAATTTGAGTTTTTTATTTATTAATTTGATTTGGATAGAAGGGTGTAATATATTTCTGCACTCCCAAAAAGGAATGATTTCCTTGTATTGTACCTAAGAAGATTTCGCCGATTCATTTCTAGATTTAGTTGATAAGCCATTTAATTCAGTATCATGTATCATAAGCATATGTGTATATCTTTCGGCCTTCGTATATCATATCAAATGTCTCACTCACACACTACACATGATTATATATAATATATATAAGTTATATATAAGTTAAATATATATAAGTTAATTATATATTTATATATAATAAGTAAAGTATAATATTTGTGTATAAATTGTTAAATAATGTCTATATATATATTATTATATTATATATTATTATATTATTCTATATTTTTATTATATATTTATAGTTTATATATATATAAGTATATATAATATTTATATTTTAATATAAATATTTATTAAAATTAAAATAATATTTATATTGTAAGTGACATATTATATTACAAATAATATATTTATATAAAATGGGTATAGGTATAAGTATATTATAAGTATATTATATAAATAAATATTATATAAATAATAAAAGTATAATTTATTGTAAATATACATAGTGTATAGTCTATATTATATATAGTAATATTTATATATGGTAATATTTTATATAATATTTTATATATAGTAATAATCTATTACATGTACATGGTATTATATATAGTATAGTATTTTTCTTTATTTATTTATTATTTTTTTATATTAATTATTTATATTTATATTAATTATTTATATTTATTTTATTATTTGTGTATTATTTAAATTATATTATTGTATTTGTTATTATATATTATATATATATAATTATTACTATTATGTTTTGTGTAATTATTACGTATAATATTATTTATTCATTATATTATAAATAAATAAATATTAAGTATTTAAATTAATTTATTTAAATTAAATAAAAATAAATTATTAAATATACTATTATATATATATATATACTATTTAAATATACTATCAATTAATTCTGAAGTGTATTGTGGATACATCTGTATTCTTGACATACTGAAACGACTACCATTATTGGTATCAAACCAATACCGATTCATACAAGCTAAATCTTCTAATCGAAAATTGGGCCAAAGAAATAATTTGAATTTAATTAATTTGTTTTTATTTGCATTTGTGTTAAAATGCTTGTCCTTTTTCAAAAACTGTCCACAGTTTCTTATGCTGTTTTCATTGAAAAATATTAGATTTCTATCTACGTCTACAGCATTCCCCTTCCAGGAATTGAAACAAATTAGAATTCTCAACTCTCTACGACGTCTAGTAGATAGAATATTTTCAGGAAAAAATAAATCATAATTATTTTTATCTTCACTCACAAACATAGTGCTATGTTGTGAAATGGATTTCTCAAAAGGACTCTCATCAAGATATTTTTCTTTTATATATCTTTTATCAGTTTCAGCTTGTTGTTTACTCTTATTGATCAATGAAATACCTATGGTTTGATATATAAAAAATGCTTCATCCCATTTTTTAGAGAGACGAACTGGTTCAATGATAAATATTCCCCTTTTTATCAATTCTGTAAGAGATAGATCTTTTTGAATCAACATTACATCTAGGCGCATCTCTCCTCTTTGAATTGAGGATATAGCAATTTCCCTTATATCTGTCAGTCTAAGTAGTAAACAATATACCTTGATATTGTTGATCATTCTTTGATTCAAAGAATCATCCCATCTTAATTGAAAAAGAAAATATTTTTTCAGGAATAAATCTAGTTCTGCTTCCTTCTTACTCTTGAATTGTTTTTTCTTTCTACGTTTTTTAATGGTTGATTCTGTGTAATTTTTTTCAACATCTTCTTTTTTTTTCTTTTGTTTTTGTGTATCTTGTTGTGTATCTGACCCAAGATCTCTTTGATTTAGTTTTTGTTTTTTTTCTTGTTGGTTCCGATTTTCTAATTCAAAATATTCTTCTTTTTTAGATCGTAGATTAAGATCCTTTTTTTGATTTCCGTTGATGTTCTTATTTTGACTAATATTCTTATCTCTATGAATGTTTAAAAGAATAAATTGGATTGGTATAATCCATGGTTTAAGCTTATATGCATCATAAAGTAGTCCAAATTCTGGGAAGAACCAAGATTCCAGATTTGATATAGGACGATATAGCCTTTCTTTATTCATTCCCATCCAATCAAAAAGTTTTTTTCTTTTATTGAATGGTTTTGTTTTTTGATGAATCGTGAGAGGGTAAATATTTTTATTATAAATTTTTTGATAATTTTGAGTTCCAGCTTTAGTATTTTTATTAATCTTGGTACCAATATGCATATTAGTCCAGGCATCAATATCGATGTTCTTTCTAAAAGAAAACAACCGGAGAATTCTACAATCAAAGTATTTTCTATCTAGATTTTTTTCTCCATATAGACTAGATTCTTCTCCTAGATAATCACTAATATCTATATCTACTAGTACATAAAATGATTCGGGTTTCTGTGTTTTCTGTGTATTGAAATTATATGGAATTTTTTGGTCTCTGTTTACTTGGGATGGCGATGCATAAATATATGAGTCCCCTCCGCTCTCATAATTCACATATTTATGTGCTAGAAGATCATATTTGTAGTTTTTTTTGAATTTTTCTTTTTGTCCTGTCCATGAGTCTATTCCGTAATAATTTTGTTTCACGTAATGAATTAATTGGTTTTTTTTATATGAATCCAATATTATTGAGTTTTTTTTTTGAGTTGTACAACGTTGATTGACTCTATTTCTCCATTTTTGTGGCACTAATTGAGACCATTGAGATTGAGATAAATTGTATTGATAATGATTCTTTAACCAGTTTTTCCATTTATTCATTCCAGACTTATAAAATTTCTTATGCTTTGGATTGGAATCAAATAGTCCTCGTGTCCCACAATAATCTTTGATTCTATCTTTAAGAAAAAGACGGATTCCGTGATATTGAAGTACAGATTTCAAGTAATATTTGTTATTAACTTGAATTTGTGATAGTGTATAAAATACATATGCTTGTGACAAAGAGGATAAGTCATAATAAAGGTTTGAATTTTTATTATTAATATTATAAAGCGACTTTTTCATTGTCGAAATAAAGTGAATTGTATTTTTATTTGTTTGATCAATCCCTTTTTGATTTGTTTCATCGTGGTAAAAGAAATTATTGATCATTTTTTTTGTTGATTCAAAGAAAAGTTGTGCATTGGTCCTAAGAATGTTAATGGTACATAGAAGGATATCGCTGTATATTTTTTCAATGAAATATTTGAGAAAGTAGTATAATTTACGTATTAATCGGGTACTCTTTCTTTTGAATATTTGCCAAATATGTTTTTGCAATTCTGGATTTTTATCAGCGGAATTTGTCTTGTTAGAGCTAATACTTATATCTGGAGTTAGAATTATTTTTTTCTTGTCTTTTGTGACTTGTTCTATTTGATTCCTGATTGTGGTTGTCCTATCAGCAAGATCTTTTATTTTTTTTTCTATAAGTGAACGTTTTGTCCAATTCGTGGATCGAATTCGAATGGTTGATTCGTCGGTAATCTTATTACTGATTATAGAATCTTTTCTATTTTCGTCTGATTCACCTATTTTTACTTTTCCGAATCCAAATAAAAAAATTGGGTTTATTTTTTCAAGTTCTTTCATTATTCGTTTTATAACTAGAACTATTTTGTTAACCCATCTTGTTTTTTCTTTTGAAATCCTTAAAAACCATTTTCTCGTTTTTTTAGAAACTTTTAGAACTAGAGAAAATGTTTTTTCCACTTTTCTAATTTTTTTTTTTAACTCTTTAAAAATAGGTTCAAAAAAAGAAGGTTGTTTTCGAGGAGAACCGAAGGGGAGTTCTGCTTCTCTTCCCCAGACTGTTAAAAAACAAAAATTGTCCCCTTTCCCCCCTTTTTTCATTGTATCTCCATGATGGGATCGTACTTTAGTTCGCCAAGGTTTCAGACGGAAAGGAAATAGAATTTTTATCTGAATACCATCCGTTAACCAATCTTTTGGAAATTCTGTTTCTGATAATTGAACACCATTATAGGTGCATTTAACATGCATTTCCCTATTCCAATCTTTCAAATCCTCGTACCACTCGGGGAATTGGAATAATAACATACGGCCGACATTTTTAGCTATTATCAATGAAGGCAATACAATGTATTTTCTAAGAATCGATTGGGTTACTAACATCGAACCTCTTATTGCTTGAGCAAATATAATGCTATCCCAAGTTTCTGATATTGTTATACGTTCATTTTCCTCTTTTTTTTCCTTGTTTTTCTTCTCTCTTTCTTTTGTCTCTTCCTCCTCAGAATCAGAATCGAAAATTTGAAATTCCGATTCTCTATCCACCCAATCCCTAAAAACGAGATTCATCATTTCGGAGATGTCAAAAGAGAGAAAAAAAGTTTTGTCTATTTGATCCAAAAAAAGTGGCGAATGCACATTTGCTTGAAACATTTCCCAAGTAACTGTTTTACGTCTTTGAGCACGCATGGATCCTTTGATTAGATCCCGACGAAAATCCGATTGTTGTGAGTAACGTATCAAAGACAGCTCTTCTGCTTGATCACTATCACTAGTATTACTAATAGTATTAGTATTGGTAGTTTCGTCCTTATCAGTATAAATTACAACACGTTTGGCTTTTCTTGAACGAATTTCATGATCTTCCGTTGATTCTTCTTCATTTTCTTCCTCTTGTTCTTCTAAATCGTCGGTCAATTTGTATAACCATCGAGGAACCTCTTTTCTGATTTCTTCTATTTCAGGAAAAAAAAATTTATTATTTTGATTTCTAATTGTTTGATCATTGTGATCAGTTGTAACTACATCGAATATCAATTGCAAACATTTTGCTTGCTTTTCTGAATCAATTCTTTTTTCTTCTGCCAATAAAGACAATTTTTTCAAATTAAGACTGGGTGGGGATTCAAATGGGACTTCGCCGATTGAGGTTAAGGGATGACCAATATTTGTCGATAAAAATTCTCTATCAAAGAGATTCTTTTGATATTCAAATTCTTTTTTTTTGTAATCATTAGGAAGTAGACCGTGAATTTTATTTTTCCAGACTATTTCTATGGACTTCTCTGCATCTGTAGAAGTTATTAAATCATTCCTGATTGAACGTGAATATAATTTTGTGATTTTTCCGCGATATGGTCCGTTTAAAAAAGGATCGTACATTTTAGGCAAGCATTCCTTTTCATTTTCATCATTGCATAATCTGGTTCTTTTCTCGAGCACATCTAGAGCAAGGGCTCCTGTTTTTTTTTCTAGAGTTTTTATTCGATTTATTAATTCATTACTCAAGGTGTACTTTTTTTGTTCATTAGTATAAACCCAATAATTATCCTCGTGGGATAGTTTTTCGGTCGTGTACAAAGATATCTTTCGTTCTATCATTTCTGAAAAAGTTGATAAACTCGGCGGATATGTAAAAGATATTCTTTGTTTTCCATCACTTGGACGTGTATAAAAAAAATATTGTGACATTTCATTTCGTACAGCATTTTCAAATCGATCGTTTTTTATATATCGAGATGGACGATTCCATCGTTTACAGTCGAAAAGAAAAGTGACAAGCGGTTTTTCAAACCAAAAAAGATTTTTATCTTCTTTACTTTCTAACTCCAAAAGTTCTTGTTCTTGATACCTATTCAGATAAGAGTCTTCGTAAACTGGGCTAGCCTTATAGTACGTCTCTTTAAAGTTAAAGTGGAATTCATCCTTTGTTTTTTCTTTCGCTGGGATTTTGTTCATTTCATTTTTTTTTATTTTGTGCGGATCTTCTTTTTCTTCGGACCCAAAAGAAAGGTTTTCTTCGGCAGATCCCTCTTCGTCCTGTTTAGTTTCTTTTCGTTCCGAAGTTGTTTCTATGTCGCTTTCTTCCTCATTTTCCCTGCGTTCTCCCGTTGCTGAGGTTTCCTTGAGTTTTTTAGTAATAATAGGTAAAGGCATTCTGCCTAAATAGTATACACAAGTGATAAATAAGAGAATATTAAAGATTCGAGCCAGAGAATTTCTCAATTCTGAAAGAAGGTACTTATTAGATTGAATGGAATGATTTTGCCGTATCCATAATACGACTAATTCAACCCACTTAATAAAAAAAATGTGACCAATTAACCAACCAATAAAACTACTCGTTACAAATAACATCTTGTTGTTGCATCGAAACATATAAATGTTGACTAATCTGACTAGTGTTGAACTTGGTAAAAAAAAATGATTGAATAATTGAAAAATCAAATTATTCAAGAATATACATTGAATGTTGAAATTACGTATTTCATTTCTATTTCTAGTAGTAGATCCATAATCTAAAAAGTAGTTCTTCTTATTGTTCCAGAAGAAATGAAATAAAAGATATGGTAGAACTAGGACAGTTATTGTATGAGGTTTACCCAATGCTAAATG